AATGATTGGATAATTGGTTTATATGGATCCTTATTCTTTGAGACCATACGTAAAAATGAAATTGCCAGAAATTAATAAGGTAATATTTCCATTTATTCAACAGAAGAGGCCCACCTTTTGATGCCAGAATTGATTTTCCTTGATACCTAACATAATGCATGTTAGGATCTTTGAACAACCATAGGACAGTCGAAAAATCATTAGAAAAGACTTCTACAATATTTTTTATTTTTCTATATAAATATATTCGCTCAAAAAGAATTCCAGAAGATGTTGATCGTAAATGAGAAGATGGGTTACAAAGAAAAATGAAGATAGATTCGTATTCACATACATAAGAATTGTATAGAAACAATAATAATCTTGGATTCCTTTTTGAAACAATGGAAATGGATTTATTTGGAGTTGGGGTAATAAGACTGTTTAAATTGTAATACTCATAAAGAAAGAATCTTAATAAGTGCAAAGAAGAGGCATCTTTGACCCAGTAACGAATAGTTTGAACCAATATTTCCAGATGGATGGGCTGGGGTATTAGTATATCTGATACATAATTTAAATGTAAAAAATTGTCTTCTAAAAAAGGAAATATTGAATGAATTGATCGTAAATTATGCACTTTGACTATTTTTTTCCTTTCTAAGGAAGATACTAAGTGTAGGGAAAATGGAATTTCCACAATGACTGAAAATCCCTCTGATATCATTTGAGAATATACATTCTTATTATGCCCCCAAAATGGATTTTCGTTACAATCATTAGCAGAAATAACCAAATGATTTGGTTGACACATTCGAGTAATTAAACGTTTCACAATTAGTGAACTGGATTTATTGTAATAACCACCAATATTATTTAAAAAAGTGGATCTATTTAAAACATGATCATGAGCAAGTGCATAAATATACTCCTGAAAGATAAGTGGATATAGGAAGTCATGTTGCCGAAATTTATTGAGTTCTAAATATCCTTGAAACTCCCCCATTTAAAATTAGATTTGAACCAAAAGATAGGCGATTTCTTAGATTATAAAATGCTACATAGTGCGATACGGTCAAAACAAGGTATTATATATCTAGTCTAGTAAGAAAAGAATGGATACCTCGGAAACAGGGAAACTTATCAACGGACTCTCTATCCTTTCTTTTTTCATCCGATTTTTTCTTCATTATAGGATAACAAGATGGTTAGAAATCCTTTCTTTTTTCAGCCCAATCGCTCTTTTTGATTTTGGAAAAAAAAGGATCCTTATCAATATACCACTTCTTCTATACATTTATCTCCAATCCATAATGGAGAATAGCTAATAATAGTTAGGATTCATAAAAAAAATGGATAATCCACTCATAGGAGAAGCCTTTCCCGCATTTAGGCACTAATATATTTTTAACGTCTAATTAGATCGGGTAATCATTCAAATTAAGAACAGAAGCCCGTTGTTTTTTGTTTCCCTATAATTGGAGCCATGTAGCTCTATCCATTTATTGACTTGACCCAACTTTGAATTTATTTTGTTCTGTTCCAAGACTTCAAAACAAGTCTTTGGACCGATCCGGTAAGAATCAAATATTCTCAGAATTCTCCATTGATACGACATGCTATTTTTTCCATTCATTCCCCTTCAGGATCAGTCGTGGTCTTACAAACCCTACCGATGGTATGGACGAATCCCTTGCTTCATCAAAATGTGTAAAAGATCCTAGCCGCACTTAAAAGCCGAGTACTCTACCGTTGAGTTAGCAACCCGAATAAAAATATTAAAAAATTAGTATGTGTAGATATAGTCGAAATCAAAATAAATAAATTTGATTGCATGACACAATCAAAACCTTGAAAATAATAGTTCAAAGAAAACATTTTTATCGATTCTTAACTGAACATAAAAATGAAGAGATTCAGATGAATAAATTTAAAAACCAAATCCATGGGGGATAAATAGATTTGATCAAATTATATTTGTTCGATACACTGTTGTCAATATATATTATAAATATTGCGAAAATAATACAATGGTGAAAATAGAATGAAATTCAACGAAAAAAAAAAAGAAGGACTGGTGTTGGATTGGCACTACATAGATAATCTATATAGATAGATTAATAAAGGGTGTAGATAGGGGAATATTCATACAAAAAAAGTAGGAAAAAAGGATCCGAATTATTCAAGTGGATCAAATAAGTTAAGTAAGCTTGATTCCGGGGTTATTGTTTGTTAGTAGAGTTCCAACGAAAACCACCCGATTGAAGGTAATATCAGAATTTTATATTTTGCGATCCAATTATATTTCTAATAATTATTTTGGTCCGTTAGACAACGTATGGATGGGATTCTATGGGAATAATAAATAGGTATGAATACAGTAAGAGAAGTAACACTAGTTATAGTATAATAAAGTTAGACTATATATGATATATATGAATGATACCCCCTAGAATTTAATTAACTAAATTTTGTTTGATTAAAGCGAAATTCCTTAAAAATCTCTGCCTTCTTTGAAATATCATGAACAGTTCCCGTAGGTTGAGCACCTTTTTCAAGGAAATATAGAATAGCAGGAACATTTGAATAAGTTTGATTCTTTATCGGATCATAAAAACCAACTTTCTGAAGATCTCTTCCTTCTCTTCGGAATCGAACATCAATTGCAACAATTTGATAGACGGCTCATTGGGATAGATGTAGATGAACAATACCCCCCCCCTAGAAACGTATAAGAAGTTTTCTCCTCGTACGGCTCAAGAAAAAATGATTAGAAGTTTTATATCTATGTATAGAATTATCATAGCAAATAGATCCATAAAATCATCCAAGCAATTAGACTAGAATTTTAGTCCTTTTTCTTTCCTAAAGAAAGTTTGTACTCATAACTCAAGTTGGATAACTTCCAAATAGCTCAAAGACAATCCTTAAGCATTTCATTTATTGAGTGGTCTCTAACCCGCTTTTTTTCTTGTCTTTTTGTCTTGTTTAGATTTATAATCTTTTTTTTATTCTTCATTCTGATTTCGTTGTTGAGACAATTTAAAATGGTGTTTCCTTGTTCCAGAATCCTTTATATTTTCTTTGAATCATTGGGTTTAGACATTACTTCGGTGATCCTTAATCCTTTCAAAATGGCAGCAACATACCTTTTTTGTGATTTATTTCTATCAAATCTATCAAAGAATCATAAGAACGGTTGATTCCCGCGTGTTACACTTTTGACCAAAAAAGTTTTATCAAGTCCAAAAATTTTTTTTTTTTTTATAAAAATGATGAAAACTTTCTCGAATTGAATCCTTTTGATTTCTATATCGAAGATATACTTACGAAGTTGTTCCAACTTATTCATTGGCACTAACCCTAGACCCTTGCCCTTGAGAAATTAATTAATACTTTCTACTCGAGCTCCATCATGTACTATTTACATTATAACCCCCAAAAAGCTGAGGTTTCTAGTTGAGTAGAACAAAAGATGTTGAGTCAAGAGCACTTTCATTTCTAATAAAATGGTGGATTCTTACATCCACGGCGGATCATGTCCTTCAAGTCGCACGTTGCTTTCTACCACATCGTTTCAAACGAAGTTTGACCATAACATTACTCGCGTTTGGAACCAGTATGTAATTGATTCAATTATGGAATCATGAATAGTCATTGGTTCTGTCGATAAATGGTAATCTATGCTTTTGTCCCTTATCTATGGTTACCAATGGGTCGATATTTTCTGAAAAAGTCTCAGCAATAATTGATTAATCCCCATATTTCTAAATGTAATTTCTAGATATATATTTCATTAACATGAATAAATTAGTTCGTCTTTGAATCTCCATGACTCGATAGGATTGATTCACCTATCTCACACTTCTTCGAATATAAAGGACTCAGAATAATCCATTAAAAAGATTTATAAAAATCTAATTAAAACAATTTACTACTCCCACATCATTAATAATATTTTTGACTAAGTACCACATTGTTTTATCACAGATCAATCCATGTTTCTTTTTGAATTAAACCACCAACGATTTATGGATAAGTGGATCAAAAATATTGATATATAACAGACCGTCATATTTCAGCGTCATTGCAAATGAAAATAAATATGGATATGGGGTACCTAATTTATAAGTAATTAACTTCAATATGAATATACGGGGGATGGGCATAGAATGAAAGGCCTTCCTACCTTTTTTATTCAAAATTATTGCGATCTATAGTTCCTATCTAACCTAGATCATAAATGGATTAAGTTACATCTGGGTATCTCGATTCAGCTCGAGATAAAAAAAAGATGATTCAGAGAGGAAGAGGCATCCGCAAAAATTAGAAACAAGAATCCCATTCTATTCAATATTAGAATTAGAAAACAAAGGAAAGGGCTGCTCAAAAAAGCAATATTTTTTCTGATATTGATATAATATAATGGATGCTCTGGGACGGAAGGATTCGAACCTCCGAATAGCGGGACCAAAACCCGTTGCCTTACCACTTGGCCACGCCCCATTTAGATTTCTAATCTAAACTAATAAACACTAATATTAGTAGTGGTTGTTCGTCAATTCCAGTGCAAACCAATATCTATGAAATCCATTGTTGATAGGATTTTGCCACATGTACATATAGAATTAACCTGGAATTTATTGATCATTACATATAATTAAATTAAGATATACAATATTATTGTATACAAAGTATGATTTCTTCTATTCTCTATTATCTTTTGAGAATGGAAGGATTTTTTATTGGGTGAGTGAGTTCAAAGGCTTTTTTGGTCTACTTTACCTTCGTCATTATTTTTTGCCTTATTTTTTTGCCTTATATCAATAATATCAATAAGATATCAATAACTCAATCAAAATGCAATTATCTACAATAACAAAATCTTTGCTATGCCTAATATTTTTAGTTTGATCGGTATCTGTCTTAATTCTGCCCTTTATTCGAGTAGTTTTTTCTTTGCCAAATTACCCGAGGCCTACGCTTTTTTAAATCCAATTGTAGATTTTATGCCAGTTATACCTTTGCTGTTTTTTCTCTTAGCCTTTGTTTGGCAAGCTGCTGTAAGTTTTCGATGAGATTTTGAATACTGTCCTAGAATCCTAGAAAAATTCATGATTTATTCCAGAAATACATTTTAACAATTGATAAGACCAGATAAGTTTTACAGTATTAACTAAACATTGAAACTTTTTGATATCCGCGAGAAATCTGGATCACCCCATTTCCGCATTCTGACCTTATCTTATGAAAAACTCTAACCTATTAGGTTACCCCGCAATTAGATATTGTGAAAATTAGGGTAAGGAAAAACTCTTTCTAAAAAGCACTTTGTTTCTGGGTGTCAAAATAGGATATATTTATGGTATAAAAACGGAAAATCTATTCTCTTATTAAAAAAAAAATGATCTTGGAGATTGTGTAATGCTTACTCTCAAACTCTTCGTTTACACAGTAGTGATATTCTTTGTTTCTCTCTTCATATTTGGATTCTTATCTAATGATCCAGGACGTAATCCTGGACGTGAAGAATAAAAATAGGATACAAAAGGGCTTTTCCTTGCTTGATTTTTGCATTTTCTTAGGATTGTTTCTATTCCATACCCTTCAAAAAAAGTGCGATCAATTCGAAAGATAACTAAAATATCAAGTGATCAAAGAAAACGGAAAGAGAGGGATTCGAACCCTCGGTACGAATAACTCGTACAACGGATTAGCAATCCGACGCTTTAGTCCACTCAGCCATCTCTCCCACTTTTAAAAGGATAATTACTATGTTATCCTTACTTTATGCGTAAGGATTGAAAAAATATCTTCTCTCTTTAATTCTAATTATATAGATATATATAACTTTTACAATAAAAAAAAAGAAAGAATACCTCGCGGATTTCGTCCAAAAACACTTTTTTGATTTCCACGGCCTGGCCGGGTCCGTACCTAGCCAGGCCTTCTTTTGTTCCAATGAATTATATAGAAAATTTTTGAGCTGAATGCAAAAAATAATGCTTGGTATTGAAGCAATAACAATCAGAAGAAGTATTATTTCCATTCCTTTGATCAAGTGTTATTTTATTTACTATATGTACTTGTACTAGAATAAAAATAAAAAACATGGAAATCAAAAAATTAGAATATATATAGAATATAATAAGATTAAAACTTTCCCTCTCTTTTGAGAAAATATTTTCTTTACTTGAAGAAATGAGAAAGTTGAAAAAAAAAATGGAACGAGGGATTCTTGCAAAATGCATTCAGCAAAAGAAAGGCTTGTTATTAAAACGAGCACCCTTTTCTTAATCTCATTAAGACCTCCAACAAAACACGTTAACACTCAAATTTTAATGATTATTGTCTAATCCTGTATTGATTACGTATGATTCGACAAAAGATCCAATTATATGCAATAATTGCATTGTAGCGGGTATAGTTTAGTGGTAAAAGTGTGATTCGTTCTATTAATCCCCTTAATAGTTAAGGGGTCTTTCGGTTTTAGTAATATTCCGATGAAAAACTTTATTTCGTAAAAGGATTTTATTCTTTACCTCTCAATGACAGATTCGAGGAAGACTATACATTCTCGTACTTTTTATCCAAGAGTCAATTAGAAATTGATCCAATTGGATTATTAAATTACGAAACATAATTGTATTGAATTGGATCAATACTTCCAATTGAATGAGTAAAGGTATCTATGGATAAAGAAAGTTTTTTTCTAAGCGTAACTAAATCTTCAATTTTTTATTTGTATTAAGGGAGATTGAAGCAAACTAGCTATTAAACGATGACTTTGGTTTATTAGAGGCATCAATATATTGTTTTAGCTCGGTGGAAATAAAATGCTTTTCCTCAGGATTACATTAAATAGAAATAGAGAACGAAGTAACTAGAAAGAGTGTTATAATCCTCATCTTCTAGAGGGATCATCTAAAAAGCGAGTCGTTTAAAATGTATTCAGACAGAAAGCTGACATAGATGTTATGGGTCAAATTTTTTTTGAGTTCGGTCTTAGAGCGGGGAATATATCCATCTTCCATAAAGGAGCCGAATGAAATAAAAGTTTCATGTTCGGTTTTGAATTAGAGACGTTCAAAATAATGAATCAACGTCGACTATAACCCCTAGCCTTCCAAGCTAACGATGTGGGTTCGATTCCCGCTACCCGCTTTATCTTTTTTTATAAAAATTATGAATTGAATGTTAATGCATTATTGAGTTGAATAGGAAATTTCCAAAATTTTCTCACATACAATCTAAAATTCTTTTTTTCCGAACAAGAGATCAGAGCGAAAAAAAATCGGAATGAAAGGCGTCCATTGTCTAATGGATAGGACAGAGGTCTTCTAAACCTTTGGTATAGGTTCAAATCCTATTGGACGCAATTTATTTCCATATATATATATATTTTAGATTTGTATGTCAAGAAAGCTATTTTGAATGATTTTCATTTAATCAGAAATACTTTATTTAGTATATAGTATAGTATTTAATACTATATATAAATAGATAATAAAAATTAACCTT